ATGGATTTTTGATAAAAAATAATGCAGTAAATTGTTTCAAGACAGCCCCCACTTATTTACTTTTACTGACCCGTCAGAACAACATTCACTTGAATGAAAAATGTACGAATCCGACATCGACATAGATTCAAGATATTTTCATGAATCATGTGATGGGGGGATTTGTACCCTGAACGGAATTCTTATAAAATAAAAGAGAAAATTTCTATCCTTTTTGCATTTTCTGGCTTAGTGTGAGATAGCGATAGGCATATTTTATCGGAACACTAAATGAAGCAATGAGTTCAAATTGAAGAAAAGCAATTTTAATTTGACTCTTTTTTCTGTTTTCTGTCAGACCAATCAAATCACTGCCTGAACTGAAGGAATCCTATACCTCCTCTCGTTATTCGTTATAATTTCGTTATTCGTTATAAATAGTATGGGATGGTTCATTCATGAATTATCAAATCAAAAAAAATTCTATAAAATCATAACATAAAAGAAAGTAGGAAAGACTTTTTGGATCTAGTCATACCATTAGACTATATTGACAATTCCAAAAAACTGCTCATACTATCATCATAGTATGATGACGGTTGGGCGTATATGCCCCTATCGTCTAGTGGTTCAGGACATCTCTCTTTCAAGGAGGCAGCGGGGATTCGACTTCCCCTGGGGGTAGGGTACTATGAAAGGAAGTTGATCATAGATTATCAATAAGCCTAGAATGAATTCTTCTAGGGTCGATGCCCGAGCGGTTAATGGGGACGGACTGTAAATTCGTTGGCAATATGTCTACGCTGGTTCAAATCCAGCTCGGCCCAATAATTCACCGCTCCATGAATATGATATAACCAATTTGTCTTCCGGAAATGCCTAATCCGTAGAAATAAGGAGAAAGAGTCAATTTTTTTTTCTCTATCCCTATTTTTCTCTTTCTGATCTTTTTAAGGATCTAGTTCATGATACTTTACTTAATTAAGTAAAGTATCATGAAAAGCAAACAAAAAAGTTTAGTTCTTTTTTCTCATTGAAAGATTGATTATCCACTTTTGGCAGTAAAATAATTATTGGTTACTGGTAATCCGTGTCGCTCTCGCTATAGCCCATATTATATGTGGATATGATATCAGTATATCATTCCTGTCTTTCTTACAATACGACGACTAGGACTAGAATGTTCTTATGATTACATTAAGAATATGTAACATTAAGAATATGTATGTCATACACCTCGCTGGGATTGTAGTTCAATTGGTCAGAGCACCGCCCTGTCAAGGCGGAAGCTGCGGGTTCGAGCCCCGTCAGTCCCGAACTAGGATCCGGTGAATTTATCAATTCATCTCTCTCTTTTCACGGAAAAGGGGGACAGGAAGCAAGATCTAATCCCCAGTGGGGATCCTTATTTCTTTTGTTTTTTATTTCGCATTTATCATCACACAAATACGGATACGGGAATTTCAAATCTTTCCACTACTTCCGATTGATAAAGGAGAGACATATCATATGTACATTAGTACAATCGGTGATATTATTACTATATTCAGTATTTTAAGAGATACCATCCTCGTCTTACTTTATTTTTCGATTGTTCTTGATCCATGAAATTGAGTAGAGTGATCCTATTTTACCGGGAGTACATACACAAATTGTATTCGTTTATTGTACAATGGACAATGAACTTAACATAATTACCTCGACAGAGTACTTTTCAGGTTAAACCACACCTTTTCTAGTTCTGACTTTGTTTGTGTATCCTCAATGACTAATTGTAAACAATCTATCTCATTCTCATTCAAATTGCAGACATCATTTTTGATGTATGCGTTCCAGTACAAATAAATACAAGAAAGAAGAGGATACTAATAAAATAAAAGAAAAGACCAAGCAAGGACCCTTTTCAGTAAATTTGTTGGAATATTTGATCTTTTTTATTTAATCCCCCTTTTTTTCCATCTCACCTCGTTTGGGTCTGTGTGTGACCCATAGAATACCGGTCATATAATACCTCATAATTGTAAGTATAATACACAGGAAGGAGAGTTGTATAAGATAAGGAATACAGTAGGTTATAGAAAAGAAAAAGTGGAAGAGGATGAAAAATGCAATGGGATTCCTGATACAATAAAAAATCCCATTTCGGAATTAGTATGGATAAAGGATCTTCCTATGTTATACTATTCAATTCTCGACGATGAATCGATTTGATAGATCAGATATTGTTATTCATAATATTGATCCGATTCAGTATCATCAGGATCAATTCATACCAATGAATTTACAGGAGTTAAATTTATCATCTCTATGGGATTACATCCCGAGTTATTGCGAAGAAAAAAAAAAGAAATAATGAAATTATGGAAGTCAATATTCTCGCATTTATTGCTACTGCACTGTTCATTCTAGTTCCTACTGCTTTTTTACTTATTATCTACGTAAAAACAGTCAGTCAAAATGATTAATTTGAATCTGAATTATTAGTTCTTATCAATCCTTTTTTCAATGATTGAAGAAATGAAAGAAAGGGATTAAAAGAAAATTCCAAGTCTTAAATGAAATGATCTGGTTGGAATCATAAAGAGTGGTAGAAAGGACTATATATAGTCCTTTCTACCACTCTTTAGAGTATTTTATATTATCTAATATTGTATACAATGATATTATCATATATAGTTGTATTGTATACAGATATAGACTTTATCTAAATGGAGGGTTTATATAGATCAATTTACAATATGTATATGATGTATTAGATGTACATTTAATCTAAATAGTAGACTAGTACATCGAAATAGCAGTCTAATTCTATTTCTTTTTTTCGCTACATCCACTCGATTTCGATCAACCCAAAATAATCGAAGGCCAATTCTTCTAATTCCTAGGTTTCTTATAATTTTATATATAGGTTCCGGGATTCATCGAAAGAATCAATAGAGTAAGAATAGTATGGGAATATACTATAGCAAAAGAAAACAAAACCAAGGAATTTTTTTTTTTTTGATTTCCCATCCCAAGAAGTCATTGATTGAGCCATTAACAGATCATTTACGAAGTTCTATGGTAACTTCTTCAGATAAGGAAGTAGATTAGTAAAGGGGACTCGGACCATGTTTCATGCTTAAACATGACATGAGATGAGTCAAAAAAGCATAAAAAAATCTCTAGGAGTCTAAAATGTTAAATGTGTGATATGTGGTGGATCACTCAGCGGAAGAAAGATCTAATTTTATTATGTGTAGAACCTCTTTGGACAACCACTAGTCACTTCCAGTAGAAAGTAAGTATCGTCGTAATCTAATAGCAGAACGATTTGTTCTTAGAACAGTGAAAGTAAAGAAAGAGAGAAACAAATAAAGAAAAAACTAGGGATTGGTTTTTTCTCATTGTAATATCCATAATTCTGGTAAGAACTGGTTTATCCAATCTGGTAAGAGCTGGTTTATCCAATCTGGTAAGAACTGGTTTATCCAAATAGAATATTTAGGAGGAATTCGGTTGGAAAAAATTTCCTATCATGCGTAGATATGAGTTTTGAAATACAACTAAACTATAGTAATCATTCATTGTTTGATCGAATGGTTATTATTCATTATTGTCTTTCCAGTAGAATTTTGAAAGAGAGCCAAGCTTTTTAAAAATAAAGCTTCGCAAAACGATCAATGCAAAACGATCAATTAAACAATTGATACAATTCGATTACTCAATCGATTACTCAATCAATTATTAATATACCTAGAGTCCACTCCTTCCCCATACTACGAGTGAAAGGGAAAATGTAAAGACTACCATTAAAGCAGCCCAAGCGAGACTTACTATATCCATGTGAATTATATCTCCTATTTCTATGAAGGAATTATTCCATTATTGATCAATAATCATAGTGGAATCAACGGCGCAGAGTCAAAATAGGATTATGACTTAAGGCTATTGATAAACCAATTCAATGAATCCGCTCGTAACAGATTCTTTATAGGATTTCTGGTAGAAGTGGGAAGTATTAAGTAAAAATACGATACACATATCTTTTCCTTGAAAATAGCAAAGGAATGTGCTCCTACTGGAACATGTGGGAATAGTAAGACCTATTGTTTGTTTTGTTACCTTTCTTTCATAAGCAAAAAAGAAAAAAAAAATATACTATCAAGATAGATAACTATCTATTGGATACCTATATTTCCTATTTGATCTAAGCCTTACTGTCTTTCTTTCTGTGAAAGAATGGGGAGACATCACTACCATTATTACATACATTTTTTTGTAATCTCCCTACACGACCAAAGAAATCTTTTTTTTTTACTTTGACTTTTACTCTGTTATTCTATAAGATAAGAGCCGACCAACCATCCTGATTGAATGTTTGAGTACTCGGAGTCTCTCGTAAGTATGGATACAAAGTATCTTCAGTCCTTTCCACAACTCCTAAATTGATTTCCCATCAGCCTATCCAATCTAATTCCAGACAGAATCAGTAGACCCTACATTAGTGTAGGTAGTGTAAGATAATTAGGAAGTCTTGACAGTCTTTCGTATAATCTTTTCTTCAATGCTAGGAGCAAAAAAGGAATGTCCTTTAGGAACCTTTGGATACCAAGGTTTCTGACCTCTTACTTTCGTAGTTCTGGAATTAATAAGTAAGCCTTACCTCATCCCTATTGGTATATCTGTTTGGGCCGCTACCCAGAACCCAAACAGAGCCAGATTTTGAGAAAAGAACTTACAGTCTTTTATAGAACTATGTATTCTATAAATCAAGTATCGACAAGCCCAGTCCTTTGCCTTTGCTTCTGCAGGGCAAGAATTTGTCGAGTTCTATTCTATCAGTAGAATAAGAAATTCATAAGTATTTTGTTGATCAGGCGACACCCAGATTTGAACTGGGGATAAAGGATTTGCAGTCCTCTGCCTTACCGCTTGGCCATGCCGCCAAATCCGATCCAAAATCGATGAAAATATTATTCATCCACATTTTATTACTAATTGTTTGTTTTTTCAGAGGGGGGATTACTGAACCCCTTCTT